GTCAGCAAAGTTGTTTCTTTATTTGTGTTTGCTCTGTTAGTTAATAATTTCAATTTCCTTAAGAAAAATAAACTAAATAAATGGAAAATACAAATTGATAGAATTCCTCTTATTTTTTCTTCAAATCCAAAAAATTTCTCTTTTTTTTATAAATAGGTCGTCGATTTGGCATTGGAAAAAGGGCTGGGTGCCCCTCTAGTAAATAGTTCAAACTATTTTATCGATATGAGTGTTCTATATCAGATAAATTCTACACTGGCTATTCCCCGTTTAAAGCATTTCGAGACTAATACTAATGTAGTTGTAGAAAGAGTACCCCTTTTTGCCCGGACTTCAAGCAGTTTAGCTTTAACCGTGTTAATGGTCTCACATTATTGGTCTATAGAGAATCAAAGTTAATTTACCAATAAGTCGCGAAATGCTATGGTTCTTCCATATGATTTCTGAAGTTATTCAGAAGTAATTCGTCGAGATCGTGCACCTTTTCTTATTTTTTTTGCTAAAAAAAATAAGAAAAAATATTCTAAAGTGCAGCCGGATAGATCCAATCTATTCTTGAAATAGACAACTCGCACACACTCCCTTTCCAAAAAAAATCAATACACCAACCACTACAGTTAGATTTATTAGATTTGTTGCTAAAATATCGGTATTAAGCCCGAAACTCCCAGCGAATGGCCAGTGAGCTAAAAAAACGAAAGATTGGGTTACATTTTTCATAAGCTCTCCTCTTATAGATAGGACGAACAAAGAAGAAAGTTTTTCGATCACTTACTTCGCTCGCCCTTTTTAAATTTTTAATGCAAATAGATTCAATCTAATAATTTCTTTTAGATTAAGTCTTAGGTCTCGTTTGACCTGTGAAAGATCTCCTTTGTTGAAATGGTCCCCAAATTCCTAAAATCAAAAAAAAGGAAAAAGACTTTCCACTGTCCTAAACTAAGGACGGGAAGGAGGAGGGGGGGGGGTATATCCCCTAATCATGCTCAAATCAGCCCTTCCTGTGGTTCCTGGGATATTGTTTGCCCCGGGAAATACAAAATTCCCAGAATAATATAATAAATAGGAGTAAAGTATTGATATACTTGGAATTACAGAAGCAAATACCAATAAAAAAAGAAATCTAATCTAAAGGACTCATTTTCTTTTTTAGGATTAAACAAAAGGGTTCGCAAATAAAAGCGCTAGTGCCACAACCAGTCCATAAATTGTTAAAGCTTCCATAAAAGCTAGACTAAGCAATAAAGTACCTCGTATTTTACCTTCTGCTTCTGGCTGTCTGGCAATACCTTCTACAGCTTGTCCTGCAGCAGTGCCTTGACCAACCCCAGGCCCAATAGAAGCAAGCCCTACGGCCAATCCAGCAGCAATAACGGAAGCAGCAGCAATTAGTGGATTCATGGTGAGTTCCTCGTATCAAAAAAAAAAGAAATGGTTAAGGATACAATCAACCAAGAAATTATTATTTCCAACCTCTAAGCTTTATTGGGGTAGAAGTAACTAACTAAGTACAAATAAATAATAATCGAAATCGTCCGAATTACTTCGAGATCTCGTTTTTAGTTTCTAATCATTAGAGGTTTGTGTAAATCCATATGATTCTCATTATTCTATTTCTCTTTCTTTTCAAACAATCACTCTTTCATTCCATCCTTTTTTTTACTCTTCGATATCCTGGAGTTCCCGTTTTTTCCCTTGATCTAACATAATAAAAGACGAAATACAGGAAGAACCCCTATTAAAATCGAACTAGTCCAAATCCAATAAGTGATAACAATATGCTGCATAGAACTAGATATGGAATCCAGTTCCATATAGAAGGAAATTCTCTATATCGGATTAGATAATGAATCCAACTTAGGAATAAAAAAAAATCCCATATACATTTGTTTCTTCTATTTTGTTTGCGTATTTTCTCATTTTCTATTGAATCTGATTCTCAAATCATTCCTTAGAAAGCCAAAGCCGCACAAAAGATGACTGTCTTATAGGCATTAAGGATATAGATCTAACCTGACTCCGCCCCTCGGAATGCATATATACTTTAACTCTTCCATAATATAGTCTATTCTCTCCCCTACAACTCTAGGTTGTATATTAATACGCATTGCGAACTATTTTGTTTTCCAACTAAGAGGATTATCCGGAATCATGCATGAATTGGGCTAAGCTAAAAAAAAGGCTATTGCGAAAACTAGTCAATTCAATGATGACCTTCCATGGATTCACCTATATAGGCTGCGGCTAACGTTGCAAAAATAAGAGCTTGAATACCGCTTGTAAATAATCCAAGAAACATGACCGGTATAGGGACTACTAAGGGGACTAAAGAAACAAGAACAACAACGACTAATTCATCCGCCAATATATTTCCGAAAAGTCGAAAACTAAGCGATAATGGTTTTGTGAAATCTTCTAGGATGTTAATTGGTAAAAGGATTGGGGTTGGTTTAATATATTTCTCGAAATAACTCAATCCTTTTTTGCTAAGACCCGCATAAAAATATGCCGCTGATGTTAGTAAAGCTAAAGCAACAGTAGTATTTATATCATTCGTGGGCGCTGCTAATTCCCCATGGGGTAACTCTATAATTTTCCAAGGTAAAAGAGCACCTGACCAATTCGAAACAAAAATAAAAAGGAACATAGTTCCAATAAAGGGAACCCAGGGACCATATTCTTCTCCAATCTGAGTTTTGCTCAAGTCTCGAATAAACTCAAGTACATATTCGAAGAAATTCTGACCGTCGGTCGGGATGGTTTGTGGATTCCGAACAGCTATGATAACTGAACCCAGCAAAATAGTAATTACGACCCAAGAAGTGATGAGTACTTGGGCATGAATTTGGAAACCTCCTATTTGCCAATAGAAGTGTTGGCCTACTTCTACACCCGATATATCATATAACCCCTTGAGTGTTTTAATGGAACATGGTGTAATATTCATATTGTCCTCTGATAAAAATTGAACTTCAAAAAAGGAATTCTTTTGATTCAAGCATCTCTTTCTCAACTCAGCAACTTGAAGTATTAATCTTATATTTAAGATACCAAGAAATCACATCAGATCATAATATATATCAATACCCTTTAATATATATCAATATTCCCCTTCTTTTATCTATGCAAAACAAAAAAGAATAGTAACTAATCCTATAAATCTACGCAGTTGCTCAAGAATTCGCTATTCTTCTTAATCAACGATTTCTTATATAGAAAGAACGGCCCTCAGAAATTGCAAATACTAATTTGTTAAGAATTAATCGAATTGAAGTCATAGTGTCATCGTTGGCAGGAATCGATATATTCGCGAGATCCGGGTCACAATTTGTATCGACTAAAGAAATAGTAGGAATCCCCAAAATGGCACATTCCCGAAGAGCTATATACTCTTTTTGCTGATCAAGGACGATCACAATGTCAGGCAACCTCGTCATATATTTGATCCCGCCGAGATATCTTTGCAAGGTAGATAATTTTCTCTTTAAGATTGCCGCATCTCTTTTTGGGAGATGGTGGAATTTTCCCATTTTTTCTTCTGCTCTTAAGTCTCTAAATTGAGAAAGTCTCGTTTTGGTAATCGACCAATTCGTTAACATACCACTGAACCACTTTTTATTAACATAATGACAACGAGATCTTATTGCAGCTGATGCTACTAAATCTGCTGCTCTTTTTTTGGTACCAACAATTAAGAAGCTTTTTCCCTGACTTGCTGCATCAAAAACTAAATCACAAGTTTCTGATAAAAAACGAGCTGTTCTAGCGAGATTTGTAATATGAGTACCTTTACGCTTTGCCGAGATGTAAGGGGCCATTTTAGGATTCCATTTCTTAATACCATGACCAAAATGAACTCCTGCTTCTATCATCTCTTTCAAATTGATGTTCCAATATCTTCTTGTCATTTTTTCCATACTTCCTTTTTCTTTTTTCTTTTTTTCATCTTACCATTACGGAATTAATTTCTTTTTGAAGATTAAGAAAGAGCCAAAATAGCTTGAAATAAATAATAATTGTTCCGATGGAACCTTCTACTCATAATTGACCATTGATACACGGTATAAACATAGCCTTAATGAATTAACTGACTTCTTTTACTTATTAATTAAAATACAAAATCTAAAATCAGACCCGTTAGCATTCTAAAGTCAAAAGTATAGTTTAAATTAAAGTAAAAAAAATTGCTTTATGTATACTTAAATCGTATAAATAGGGGTTAATAAATGACTTAAATCATATAAATGTAAACGGGCCTTCTGATGTTTCATAGAAATTGTTTGTTACGTCAGAATCAGAAGAAACTAATTCTGTATGGAGAAACAAAATATCTCTCATTTCCGACGCGAATAGATTTTTTTTTTGAATTTCGAAATAAAAGTTCTTGTCTTGTGAGGAACGATGCACAAATTTTTGGAATCCGGTACCAACAGGTATAATCTCCCCCAGAACTACGTTTTCTTTCAGGCCTTTCAACCAATCAATACGACCTCGTAGGGCAGCTTTTGCTAAAACTCGACCAGTTTCTTGAAAACTTGCTTCAGATATGAAACTTTGGGTATTCAGGGAAGCCCTTGTTATTCCCAATAAGATTGCCCGATAATAGATCGATTCATCTAAAGCCCGCCCTGCTCGTTCCGCTCGCAATAGTCCTATTAATTCCCCAGGTAAAAAAACATTAGACATTCCATCTTCGGAAACCCTTACTTTTGATGTTACTTGGCGTATAATAATCTCTATATGTCTATTATGGATCTGTACCCCTTGGGATCGATAAACCTTTTGGATCTTATTAACCAAAGAGATACGACTTTGGGCTATGGTTAGCTCAGCTCCAATCAAGAATCCCCAGGGAACCCCAAGAATTCTTGGTATACGTTCATTCCAATCCTCAATTCTCCTTTCGAGATTCGACGATAGTGAATCAATTGAACGCGCTTCGAAGATTTGTTCTACTTTTGGAAGACCTTGCGTTATATCACTAGATCTCGATTTTTCATATATAAACGTAACTAACCTATCCCCTTTGTAAAGGATTTTTCCATGATGACCATGAACAGTTGCTCCTATAGTGGCCAAATAAGGCTTAGCCGCTCTTAGAACAAAAGAGTCCATATTAACAATGAAAATTTGACCAGATTTTTTTATGTGCGATTTAAATAGACATACATTTTCACAAATAAATTGTCCAAGGTGAATTATTGCCGATGTATTTTCCCATGAGTCATGATGGAGAGAGTGCCAATTCAAATGGAATGGCTCCAACATGATGTTACTGTCGAAATTAGAAATCCTTTTATTTTCGTCTATTAAAGAGTATTTAAGTCCTTGAAGTACTTGGAAGGTCTGTTTCAAATTGGCAAGGAATAAGTATTTTTTTAACAAGATTCGATTATGCGTTAATAAATAGTAAGATGAAGAAAAATTCGATATACTAGGTACAATAGCGCCTAAGAGCCCAAAAATATCTCGAATAGGAATTCTAAGATTCGATTCTTTTACCGCATTGGGATATTTCGAATTCTTGAATAAACCAATTCGAGAACAGTTGGATGCCAACAAAATCATCAAAGATGGATATTCTTTATTTCGATTCAACAAGGTGCCAATAGCTTCTTGATGTTGGCTAAGTGATTGAATCTTCCCCTTGGAATAAAAGGAATTGGTATTGTTGCGATCTAACCTATTATTGGGAATCAGTCCTACACTTGTCCTATCATACCTTCTTCGTGTAGAAGAAATAGTAGACTTGACTAACTCAATTCTTAGGAAATCGCGAATCAGATCATTTGTTCTTACCTCAAGAAGAGAAGCACGAGCCCCCTCTTTTTCTTCTTGTTCCCAATTCACTACTAAGCAAGTTCGAACGAATTGACTATTCGTGTGATAAATTCTTTGAGTTAACTTGCTATTTTCATGAGAAATAAAATTCACAAGTCGAAGTTGGAGATTATCCTCTTCTTGCAGGAGATCCCGCGGGAAAAGTGTTGCTAAATTTCTCCCTTCGTCCATTTCATATGCGACTGCAGGTCGAACCGAAACAAAATACTTTTCCTTGCTTTTGAGAATTTTTTTCCGTTGAACATAAACCCAATTTTTCCTTTTTTTTGATTCTTTAGAATCTTTTTTTTCTCTTTCTAGTGGTATCAAACTCCCACCTAATATCTTATCCGCCTCTTCAGGGAAATGAATATCTCCGGAAAAGATTTTGAGTTCCGTATGGCTTTTTTTTCTCTTCACTCGGACCAATCCACCTAGTCGACTTCTTGTATTTTTTGTGAGTTGTGTATCGACTCCAATAATACTATTGTCAAGTACCTTTAGGGATGAGGATCTCGGCAAGATATGCAGTTCTTGAAGAATGAAAAAAAACCGATCTACTTCTTTTTGGTATTTTAGACTAAATTCTTTTGTTCCTCGATGCTCAATAAAACCCTCTTTTTTGAAGATAGAATCTTCCTCCGGGCTTCCATATTCGTCTTCTGAGTCTTCCTCTGAGTCTTCTTCTAAAGTCCCATATTCCTTCTCTGAGCCATCTTCAGAGCTTCCATATTCTTCTTCTGAGTCTTCCTCTAGAGTTCCATATTCGTCCTCTCGGGTCTTATATTCGTTCTCTGGGCTCCCGTATTCTTCCTCTGAGTCTTTCTCTAGAGTCCTATATTCGTCCTCCAGGATCCCATATTCATCTTCTAGGGTTTCATATTCGTCCTCTAGAGTCCTATATTCGTCTTCTAGAATTTCATATTCGTCCTCTCCCTCTTGGGTCCTATATTCGTTCTCTGGACTCTCATATTCATCCTCTGAGTCTTCCTCTCGAGTCCTATACTCTTCCTCTCGGGTCCAATATTCTTCCTCTAGGGTCCTATATCTAAATTTAACAATTCCCGAACTCCTTTTATCTTTTCTGTATCGGGGATCGTCAAAATAAGCAAAAATAGTATTTCTACGTAAAACACCCATAAAGGGTATTTCAATTGAAATACCCAAACAGGATATTAGCTCTTTCTCTTGTTCTTGATGATATTGTAATGGAATGACGAACCTATTTCTTCGCTTTTTCGCCAACAAATCCGAATTATCTTGAAGAATGGAAGGATAGACAAAATTCCAATGACCGTTGGACACGATTTGATTTGGCGTTAAATAATTAAGAATTTCCCTATCTTTTTTACCAAAAGTATCCAACAGTCTATGGCTTACTTGATCATTAGCCATTGAAAGGTCAAAGATATATCTTCCATCAACAGAAAAATAATAAGTATTCATTTGATCTTGATCCTTGTGAAGCGAAAAAGATGCTATACTGGATCTGCACATAGTTACTGACAATATCCATAAATGGCTTGTTTTTGGTAATCGACGAAGATTACCATATTGATATTCGGGCGCATGGTAAACATCAGTACTCCAGTGCATTTCCCCGTCTGATTCGGAATAAATATGCTTTTGTACCTTTTCTTTAAAGTGCAAAGTGGACGTTCCGGCACGAATCTCCGCAATTACTTGTTCGGATTCTACATATTGATCATTTTGCACTAGAATCAAGCTTTTTAACGGAATATTAACACTATATAGAATATCGTGACTCTGAATAGTTACATGCAAGTCTATATAGCATAGAAAAGCAGGCTGCCCATGACGGGTACGTGTGGGGTGAACCAAATCCTCATTGAATTGGATTTTTCCATTCGAGGGGGATCGTACAAGGTCGGCAGTACCCCCTGTGAATACTCCACCAGTATGAAAAGTTCTTAATGTTAGTTGAGTCCCTGGCTCCCCAATTGATTGACCCGCAATAATACCTACAGCTTCTCCCAATTCGACCAGATCCCCATGAGTGGGACTCCGCCCATAACATAATTGGCAGATCCAAGATGTGCTCCGGCAAGTAAAGGGGGTTCTAATATATATTGGTTGTGCTCGAAACGGTTGTGCTCGAAAGGCAGTTATGAATCGATTGACTAATCCAATTCCAATATCTTGATTTCGAGCAGCAATGCATCGTGAACCAATATATATATCGTCCGCTAATACACGACCAATTAGTGTTTGGACAAAAAGTTTTTCCGTCATCCCATTTTGAGGACTCACAGAAATACCTCGGATAGTACCACAATCTCTTCTACGCACAATAATATGTTGAACTACTTCAACAAGTCTACGTGTAAGATAGCCAGCATCCGCTGTTCGTACAGCAGTATCTACAACCCCTTTTCGGGCTCCGTAGCAGGAAATTATATATTCTGTCAAAGAAAGTCCCTCGCGTAAATTGCTTTGAATAGGTAAATCAATCATTTGGCCTTGAGGATCCGCCATTAACCCTCTCATACCTACTAATTGGTGTACCTGAGATGCATTTCCTCTGGCTCCTGAAAAAGACATTAGATAGACTGGATTAGAAGGATCCGTTATTCGAAAATTAGAATTCATTTCTTGTTTCAAATATTCACTTGTAGCATACCATATCTCAACGGATTGGCGTAATTTTTCTACCGCGTGTACAGCCCCATAATAATAGTGTTTCTCCAAAAGAAAACTTTGTTGTTCCGCGTCTTGGACTAACCATCCTTTAGAGGGTATTGTTAAAAGATCCTCGATTCCTAAAGAAATCGATGTAGTAGTGGCTTGATGGAAGCCCAGAGTCTTTATTTGATCCAGTATATGGGATGTATATCCCATTCCGAAATGATCTATTAATCTGCTAATAAGTCGTTTCATAGCAGTTCCATCTATCTCTTTATTATGAAAGACCAAGTTGGTCCGTTCCGCCATACATAAGTACCCCCTTTTTTTGGCTGAGTAGGATTCGACAATTGCTGAGTAGGATTCGACAATGGGCCTGAGTCAGTGATTCGAAAACTTGATTTACTCCCTTTCCTCAATCTCAATCTGGATTTGCGCGGCAAAAAAGATGGTACTAGCAAAATCGGAATGCCCCCCGAAAGGGGCATCGCCGAATCTAACTTCCTTGTTTAGATGGTGTATGAATAGGCCCGACTAAATCCTTGTATGGCTTCCTCCATTTCTCTATAAAAAGAAATATGGCCAAGAGTGGTTCGAATGTATATAGAACGGATTTCTTTTTTTCTATTTCCCACTACTAGATAGTGGGCATAAATCTCATGATAAGTCCCAAAAGATTCATATTGAACTTCAATCGGAACTTCTCTTGACCCAACGATGCGTTGATCTAGTTTCCATCGGAGCCACAAGGGACTGTTTAAACCGATTCGTTTCTGTCTATAAGCTCCCAGTGCATCATATGAACTAGAAAAATGGGGTTCTTTATCTTTTGTATACTTCAAATAATTGTTATTATTGTAATTTACTTTTTTATTTGGAGAGTTTCCGCAACTATTATATCTATTTGCACAAATACCTCGACGGTTTCCAATCGTTAATACATAAAGTCCGATAAGCATGTCTTGGGTTGGCACGCAAATAGGATCCCCAATAGCGGGAGACAGGAGATTCATATGAGAAAACATAAGTAAACGGGCTTCCGCTTGAGCTTCCAAGGATAAAGGTAGATGAACAGCCATTTGATCCCCATCAAAGTCCGCATTGAAACCCTTACACACTAATGGATGTAAACAAATAGTACGCCCCTCTACTAAAGTGGGTTGGAAGGCTTGTATGCCTAATCTATGCAGGGTAGGTGCTCTGTTCAACAGTACAGGATGTCCCCGCATAACTTCTTGAAGTATTTCCCATACAATGGGTTCCTTTTCCCAAATTTTCCTTTTAGCAATCCTGACATTAGAAGTAGCACGTTTCGTGATTAAATCGCGAATTACAAATAACTGAAAAAGCTTTATTGCTATCTCTAGAGGTAATCCACATTGATGTAATGAAAGCGAAGGACCCACAACAATGACGGAACGCCCCGAGTAATCGACCCGTTTCCCAAGCAGAGTCTCGCGAAACCTCCCCTCTTTACCCTCAATTACATCTGAAAGTGATTTGTATACTTTATTGTAACCATCCCTCGTCGGTTGCCCGCGGGACCCGCTATCAAGAAGTGTATCCACGGCTTCTTGTACCAATTTTTCCTGGCACATTACTAAATCTGCTGGTGCTAATTCACTTCTTTTTAATAGATAGGCAAGGTTGTTGTTCCGACGGATAACTCTCTTATAAAGTTCATTAATATCCGAAGTCACTACTTTATCCCCAGACCTATAAACAATGGGTCTCAATTCGGGAGGAAGAACCGGTAATAAGCACAAAACCATCCATTCTGGTTCTACATTTGTTTGAATAAAATGTTTCGCCAATTGCATGCGTCTAATCAAAAAAACTTTTCTTATTCGTCTTTTTCTATCTTCCCATTCATCTCCACTATACCCCTCGTCTTCTAATTCCTTCCATTCAACCAAAGAATTTTCTATAATAATTCGCAAATCCAAATCCGCTAATTGTTCTCTAATAGCACCTGCTCCTGTCGCAATTTCCCGATTTCGAAATGTTGCAAAGCCTGGGGTAGAAAAAAATGGAGAAATACTGTGGTTACAGGATGAAATTTCATCTTCGAATAAACCCCGTAATCGTAAGAAAGTAGGTTTTTTAGCGCAGGGCCTAGCAAAAGAGAAATCACCATATACTAGGCCCTCCAATTTCTTAAGGGGTTTATCTAAAAGATTCGCGATATAACTAGGAAGACCTTTCAAATACCACACATGAGTCACTGGACATGCCAGTTTGATGTATCCCATTTGATATCTTCGTATCCGAGAATCAACAAATTCTACCCCGCATTTTTGGCAAAATCTTTCGTCTTCATTTTCAGCTACGCTCGCTCGAGAATTTCCACAAGCACAAATTCCGCTTTTTATGGGTCCAAAGATTCTTTCGCAAAACAATCCATCTTTTTCTGGTTTATCGGTTTTATAATGAAAAGTGGAGGGCCTTGTGACTTCGCCAACGACTTCCCCATTAGGTAGGATTTTTTTAGCCCAAGCCTTTATTTGTTGAGGGGAAACGAGTCCAATTTGAAGTTGTTTATGTTTATATTGGTCAATCATAAAATAGAAATAAGAAAATAATTTATATTTATTCCGATCAAACATCCTCCCTATTAACCTGGAAGTTCTTCTCAGATACAAGGAAATGGTTCAGTTCTAGAGCCAAAGATCGTAGTTCTCGAACGAGCACTCGAAAAGATTCTGGAGGATCCTCGTGATTAGGCATTCTTTTTCCCCAGATCGTAGCATTAAGTATTTCTTGGCGAGCTATAAGATGATCAGATTTATAAGTAAGTATCTCTTGTAAAATATGAGCAACACCAAATCCTTCTAAAGCCCAAACTTCCATTTCTCCTACTCGTTGTCCCCCTTGCTTGGCTCTTCCTCTAACGGGTTGTTGGGTAACAAGTGAGTAGGGCCCAGTAGAACGTCCATGAATTTTCTCATCAACTTGATGAATTAATTTTAAGATATAGGACTTCCCTATTAGAACAGGCTGTTCGAAGGGATCTCCTGTTCTTCCATCAAATATTCTGCTTTTTCCCGGGTACTCGGGTTCAAATACCCATGGATTTTTTGTTTGTTTACCGGCTTCATATAATTCCGAAAACACAAGTTTTCTTGAAGCCTCTTGCTCATATCTCTCATCAAAGGGTGCTATTCTATAATGTTTCTTTAGCAGATCCCCTGCTAATCCGAGCGAGCTTTCAAATATTTGTCCCACATTCATTCGTGAGGGTACTCCTAAGGGATTGAAGACCATATCAACAGGTGTTCCATCTTGCAAATAGGGCATATCTTGTCTAGGCAAAATTTTGGAAATGATTCCCTTATTCCCGTGTCTTCCGGCTATTTTATCCCCAACTTTGATTTCACGTTTCTGTAAAATATATACATGAACCATTATGTCAAGGGGGTCCCTCTGGATCCATTTCACATCGATAACGCGCCCTCTTCCACCTATAGGTAGTTTGAGAGAAGTTTCTTTTGAAGTGGATACCTCAAGACCAAAAATAGCCCGTAATAATCCAGCTTCCGCGATATACGACGATTCACTCGCTATCAGAGGCGTTAATTTACCTACTAAAATATCGCCAGTTTCTACCCAGGATCCTAACCTCACAACCCCATTTCTGTCCAAATTGCGGAGTAAATGTTCTTCTAGATGTGGTATTTCTTTAGTGATTTTTTCAGCGGAGCCTTGGCTTGTGGTATCCGTCTGAATTTCATATTTTCGGATGTGAAAAGAAGTATAAATATCCTCATATACTAAACGTTCGCTAATTAGTACTGCGTCTTCAAAATTGTAACCCTCCCAGGGCATATAAGCTACTAAAATGTTTTTTCCTAAAGCAAGTTCTCCCCCAACTGTAGCTGTTCCCTCCGCTAAAATTTGCCCTTTTTTAATGGATTTACCCCGCGGAACCCGAGGTTTTTGGTGCATACAAGTATTTTTGTTAGAGCGCCGATGGGCAACTAAAGGAATACTTATAGTCTTCCCACTACTTGATAAAAGGATCTTGTGACTATCACTAGAAATGATCTTTCCCTCGCGTTCGGCTATAACGGAAACCCTTGAATCTAGAGCTGTTTGGCGTTCCAATCCAGTTCCAACAATGCACTTCTCGGACCGAGAAAGTGGAACTGCTTGGCGCTGCATATTAGAACTCATTAAAGCCCGATTCGCATCATTATGCTCAATAAAAGGAATGAGAGAACCCCCAATAGAAAAATATTGGAAAGGAAAAATACTTCTAACATGAATCTGTTCCCATGCAATAGTCAGGAATTCTTGACGGTATCTAGCTGGAACAACCTGTTCTTCCTGAATACCCTGATTCAAGGACAAAGAATTTCCTGCTGCTATCATATAATATTCATCTCTATTTGGTGATAAATAAACTACCTGTCTCTCTTTTTTTTCTTTTGCTTTCTCAGATATTTTATAAAACGGACTCTCTATAGATCCCCACCAGTGATCAATTCTCGCATGAATAGCTAACGATCCGGTAAGTCCAACATTGATTCCTTCGGACGTGTCAATTGGACAAATACGCCCATAGTGACTCGGATGAATATCTCGGCTCCGAAAACTTGCAGTTCTCCCCGTCAATCCTCCAGGACCCAAACAACTCACTTTTCGCCCATGAACCGTTTGTGTCAATGGATTGGTTTGATCAAAAACTTGGGATAAGGGGTATGTGCCAAAAAAGGTCTCATAAGTAGTTATTAATAAAATCGAAGTTGAAGTTGGAGTTACCAAAGTTTGTGGAGTCGGTTTCGATTGACGTATGAATACTCTACGGATAGTTTTTTGGACCGCATGTTGTAAACGGCCAAGAGCCAGTCCGAATTGATCTTGTAACAGATCCGCAACCGAACGAATACGTTTATTTTTCAAGTGATTCATATCGTCATCGTCAAGTATACCCGTTCCAAATTTCATTCCAATCAAATGATCCGTAGCGGCCAACACATCTCGTGGTAACAGGAATGTATTGTTCTGAGGGATATCAAGACTCATTCTCCGATTCATATTTCGTCGACCAACTCTTCCTAATTCACATTTTTGTTGAAAAAATTTCTTTTGTAATTCCTCGCATAAGGACTCTGAAAATACCAGGTCCCCCCCTACACAAGCAAATTGTTGATAAAACTCCAAAATCGCTTTTTCTTTTGACTCAATCCTCTTCTTCTCCTTAGCATTCGGGAAAGACAAGAAAATTTCGGGGTAGGAAACATTATCTAAAATTTCTCTTAGATTTGAACCCATAGCTGATGATAGAACTAAAATAGATATCTTTTGTTTTCTACTTACGCGAGCCCATATCCTTTCTTTTTTATCAATTGCTAATTCCGACCTTCCTCCCCAATCTGATATTATAGTCCCGGTGTATATAGAAATTCCCTTATGGTCTAATTCTGAGCGGTAGTAAATACCAGGACTTAGCAATATTTGATTGATCACAATTCGGTATATTCCGTTTATTATAAACGTTCCTAAGGAATTCATTATAGGAATGTTTCCAATGGAAATGGTTTGCTTTTGCACATCGAAACCAAAAATTAATCTCGCGGATACATATAATTCGGAAGAATAGGTGAGTGATTCATACACAGCATCCCTTTCTTTTATCGAGGGTTTTAGCAATTGATATCCTTTCGCAAATAATTGAAATGCAATTTCGTGATCTGGATCTTTAATTGTTGGAAACTTCTCAAGTTCTTCTGCCAAGCCTTGATTAATGAATCTACAAAATCCCTCGAATTGGATCTGACTAAATCCGGGTATTGCGGACATTCCCTCATTTCTATTCCGGAGCATTTTAATCTTAAGTTTCCTATTTATCCAAGAAAAATTCCATTATCAGCTCACTCTTCATCAATCCCTACGGATCAATCTAGCAATCATGGAATCTATATTCTGTTTACTGAATCACATGAAATTCTAGGGAACTCCACATACGTATTTCATATATGTATTTCATACATATGAATAGAGACGATTTCGACGAAAGTTCGAATTTAGCGGGGGTAGAAATGGAATAAAAATGAATTGATAAAACAGTCCTAGAAAAAAATTCTGCCACTTAAACTTTATAATGTTCTAAAAAGATTGGATAGCAAAGATTTCTCGTTTTATCTCCTTTCTATGAAAGGGATAAAGCCATAATAATTTATAAGCACTAGAAAGTTTTACTTTAGTTCGATTTAGCATAGCACGTTTAGTTTCATTTTCAAAACGAATTTGAAGGTTCTTTTTTGTTTCCTATTCGTAGTAGTAGAATTGCTGAAAAATAAAGGATTTCGTTTTCGTTGTAGAATCCTAAAATAAAGAAAATAAAGTAAGTATTTTTTTTTAAGTACTTGCCAATCTAGTTATCCACTTATCTACATATCCTTTCTTTTATCGTAATTGCACTTAGGTGGGCCAAGAAAAGAAGGCCGTAATCTATATCAGAGAAAATTCCCTCTTTTTTTTATTCAAGATATTTAATGCAATGAAAAATTAAAGCACGATTCCCCATAGGGATATGTACATAAGGGGGATCCATAGATAATAATGCTGTTCGGACCTGGAGTTTCCCTATATACGGATTAGGGAAACATTTATTCTATTTTATTATGCCATTAAAAATAAAAATAATGGGAGGGGTGAGAATACCGATTTAAGAGTCGTTCACTACTGCAATTCAAAAAAAAATGTAAATTATAGTTAATGGTTCCAATTTGTTCTGAATTTTACAGCCTGCGACTGGAAATCCACTTTTTCTCCTTTGTCATCTTAATAGAATAAAAAGAAAAGGGAAGTTTTCTAGTGTTAGCAATATGTCTTTTAAGATAGAATCCATCAAGGAGAATAAGCGAAACTGGATCCAAAAAAAGCAGAAATCCATTTTTTTTTTTTGAAAAAGATTAGAAAAAAGTAAGTAGAATTAGATTAAAGACTTGTTCTTTTCTCGATTTTAGATCGGATTTTTTGGCGGCATGGCCAAGTGGTAAGGCAGGGGACTGCAAATCCTTTACCCCCAGTTCAAATCTGGGTGCCGCCTGATCAATAAAATACTTAGGATTACTTAGGATTATAGTACTGATCAAACTCGACAAATTCGTCCCCCCCATAATTTGGGGTACGAGAGTAACTAGGTCTGGCGATACTGGATTTTGAGAATCCATACCATAGTTCTATCCTCAAACTATGGTTTGTTTTGTCGGCAGTAGCCCAAACGGCTACCAATAGGGATAAGGTAGCGTTTCCTTATTCTTTTATTAATTAAAATGGATTCGATTTGAGAATTTAAAACTATGAGACTAAGATGTCAGAAATCTTTGTATCCAAAGGTCCCTAAGGGGCAGTCTTTTTTCAATCTAAGATTGAAGAAGGGACTTCGCGAAGAAATATAAAAACTTCCTAATTCTCATATATTTTATTTATCGTATATCTTATGCTACCTACATACACTCTTATGCTACCTACATACACTCTTATGCTACCTACATACACTAAAGTAAAGGTTACTGATTCTGTCGAGAATTATATTGAATAGGCTGATCAAAAATCCATTTCGGGGTTGTGGATAAGGCCTCCTTACTCTTTCATAGAAAGATAGAAAGCGGGGCAGTAGGGTTTAGGTCAAAAATAAACATGGGTAAGGTAGGTGTATCCAATAAATATTTATCTATCCTAATTTTATGGTATATTCTTACGTCCGTTGCTTATATTATAAAAAAGGTAACAAACGAAAGAAAAAATCTCTCTATTCCCGCGTCTTCCATTCAGGACATCCCCCTTTTTTTAGGGAAAGGGCTATGTATCATATTTATACTTAATGCTCCCCAATTCTACCAGAAATCATATAAGAATTTGTTAGGAGTAAATTCCTTTAACGGATTCATCCATAGTCTTAGGGCAGAATAGAATGGACTTTTGACTCTGTACCCTTGATTCCACTATGATTATTGATCAATAGTAGAAGAATTCCTTCATAGAAATAGGAGACATAATTTACATGGATATAGTAAGTCTCGCTTGGGCTGCTTTAATGGTGGTCTTTACATTTTCTCTTTCGCTAGTAGTATGGGGGAGGAGTGGACTCTAGGGATACTACCAATTGATTGAGTAGTCGAATTGTAGTATCATTAATTGATCGTTTTGTATTAATAATTTTGCCAAACTTTATTTTTTATCTCTTTCTTTAGTTTTGTTTCACTCTTGTAAGAAACTCTTTTAAGAAAGTAAGAAAGAGTCGTTCTATTGTACTATGTTCTATTCCAGTATAATAGAATAGAAAGGGCAATTATAGTAATTCAGAATTTTTATTCTACTAGAAGTGCCAAGTAAAAATAAAGTTCTATACATAAGAAAATTAGACTTTCTTACACGAAGCTATTCACAACATATCGCACATTTTCCATTTTTACTTTTTTCTTTTACTTATAATAGTGTATGTATTCTCGTATTATTTTTCTACTCCTCCATGGATTCTTTCAATGAAGAATTGTCTTCGATTTTTTTGATTTTGACTTGATTGAAATTAAGTGCATGCAGTGAAAAAAGAAGTGGAATTAGACTACTATTTGAATCTACTAATCGATTCTATGTAGATTCAAGATAATATATATAGAAAGAATCTAAAGTGTGGTAGAAAGAACTACATATAGTTCTTTCTACCACACTTTATGATTCCAACCAGATCCTTTCATTTAAGACTTGGATTTTTATTTTCTTTAATCCCTTTTTCATTTCTTCAATGATTAATTGGAATTCCAATTAATCATTTTGGCTGGCTGTTTTTACATAAATAATAAGTAAAAAGGCAGTAGGAACTAGAATGAACAATGCAGTAGCAATAAATGCGAGAATATTGACTTCCATAACCTCTTTATTTTTTTATTCACAATAACTCGGGATATAATCCCATGGAGAGGAAAAAGGGGGGTATCCCATTCAAGGGGAGGACTTGCATTCTGATAATACGGAATCAATTCAATATTATGAATATTGGATCTATCAAATCAATTCATGGTTGATAGTGGAATAATATAACATAGGAAGATCCCTTATCCATACTAAGACTAAAATCGGTTTTTTGATTGGATTCGAAACCCCCTCTATTCTATATTTCATTCTTTTCTACTTTTGCTTTTCTACATGTATAACCAAAAATCTTTCTTATCTTATCAAATTTCCCTTCCTTTTTTATAGTTATACATACAATTATGTATGTATGTATTATATGCAATTATGTATGTATGTATTATATGACCACCTTTCTATGGGTCACATAGACATCCAAATAAGCAGTAGAAGTCGAAATGAGATGGAGAAAGGAAGATTTTAAATAAAAAGGATCCCATATTTTATTTTAATTTAGGAAAAAGATCGTTTGCTTGGTCTTTATTTTATTAGGTTACTATCAATATCTGCTTTTTGGGGTCTAAAGATGAGAGCGGATCCATAAAAAAAGGATTCGGCAAATGGAGTGAGAATGAGGTGGATTCTTTCCAATTATTCATTGAACATACACAAACAAAGTTAGAACTAGAAAATGGAGGGTGTGTCTTTTAACCCCAAAAAAGGAACTAATTAGATGAAATGAATTCTCTAACAATAAACAACAATAAACGAATACGTTTTGTGTATGGATTCCGGTAAAATACCGGTACTCGATTCCATAAGAGTTGAATAGGAAGTTAAGATGAGGACGGTATCATCATAAAAATAGAGTAATATCCTAAATTATACTAATCCACGTATGATATGTATGCCTTTCCTTATCAACCGGGACTAGTGAAAAAAATTCCTATACTGCTCTCTTTTTACTGAAAAATATGAAATAAAAAAAGTGAAGTAAGGGTTCCCCATGGATATTTGATCTTGCCTCCTACCCCCCCCCCCCTTTTTTTCATCAAAAATTTCCATGAAAAAAGGAAAGATGAATTTGTCCATTCATTCAACCCTAGCTCGGGACTGACGGGGCTCGAACCCGCAGCTTCCGCCTTGACAGGGCGGTGCTCTGACCAATTGAACTACAATCCCTGCGGGGTGTATGGCATGCCTATTCTTAAATAGAACTCGATTTGTCTGTCGTGCTCTAAGAAATAGACGAATCATATACTACATACCCACATATCCTACGTGGGTATAGTGCGAGTGGCATAACAAGTATGCTGCTATTTTTTATCCCTAAAAATAAACGAAAATCCGCCTTTCCATAAGAAAAACTCTTTTCTTTGTCTTTTCTTTGTAAGATAAAGAATCAGAGAAATATGGATTCGAAATAAATTTTTCCTTTTCTGTTTCTCCTTTATTTCTATGGATCAGACATTTTTTTTTCTTCCATAAAAAATAATGGATTTAGTTCATATTCATGAAGCCCTAGATTTTTGGGCCGAGCTGGATTTGAACCAGCGTAGACATATCGTCAACGAATTTACAGTCCGTCCCCATTAACCGCTCGGGCATCGACCCAGGAAGAATTTATTCTAGGCTTTTCGCTAATCTATGATTAACCTCTTTTTATAATACTCCCTACCCCCAGGGGAAGTCGAATCCCCGCTGCCTCCTTGAAAGAGAGATGTCCTGAACCACTAGACGATGGGGGCATCACTAGACGATAGCACTATATACAACCACTCGTCATTATACTATAATGATAGTATGAGCAGTTTTTTTGAATTGTCAATATACTCAAAGAGTATAACTGGATCAAAGGAAAGAGTCTTTGCTACTTTTCTATTATGCTTTCATAGGATTTTTTTTAGTTGATGGTTAGGTTAATTCACGGATCATCCCCTACTTTTTAAGGAAATTCGTTTAAATTAAAGGGTATAGAATAAGAATAGATTAATAAAAAGGAGTCTAGATTAATTCAGTACAGGTATTAATTTGATTGCTCTAATAGGAAAAAGAGTCCAATTTCATTTCTTTTTTTTTTTTTTTAACTCTGTACTTCGTTTAGTATTCAGACCAAAAATGTGGGCATCTCGCACTAAACTAAGCTATAAAATTCAAGAAAAAATGGAGACATTCAAAAAAAAAAAAAGAAAAAAATGAATGAATTTAGTAGAAAAGTACTTTATCGGATTCGAACCGATGATTTATGCTTTACCAAGGCATTATTCTACCACTAAGTGAAAAGCCCTTTATCGGATTTGAACCGATGACTTATGCCTTACCATGGCATTACTCTACCACTGAGTTAAAAGGGCTTTTTATTCAATAATTAGCCACTTTCATCTACCATTATGGGTCTACTGCATTATGTATATATTAATGTACATATTCTATGTATATATAGAGATATATGTATAGATTTTCTTTTATATATCGGATACACTTGAAAAGAGTAAGTTCATAGGTATGTAAACACTATCTCGTACGATTCACCAAACCAAAGCCCGCAAGTTCCGTTTTTTTTTTTGTTTAAGAGGAGAACAAATATGTATCAATTGTTGAATCGGACACAACAATGGGCCAAAACGGCCAAAGGGGCAATAAGAACTGCTGTTAAAAAAATGATAGACTTTGTTTTTTTTATCTTTAGGCTATTCACTTTTCACGTGCTCAGAATGTTCTGCAGAATTAGGGACTTTTTTCTTTCATTGGCAGATATGATAATGAGAACTTTCTGCATTTATGTTTTATTTCCTCTAATTCTAATTGGGTGGGGTATAAAGGAATTTGTCCTCTTCATATACCCATATAGGTGGGTATTAATTTTCAGTGATATACTTCTTATCCGTTTTGGCGAGAAATTGAAATAATTTTTAGCGGGCATCTCTTGGAAAAACTTTCGAGTTCAAAACTTTTTCATTTTTCTTAAAAAGTTTTGGACGGATTTGTTGAAACGATTTTCAACAGGTACCCCTTGGAAATGGGGTACTTGACTATTCTACAAGGATTCTAGTGAATTTGGAACAAACTATGTTGGAGTTTTATCAACAATTTGATTCGAAAAAAGTTGGCAGTCGAATTTATACTGTAGAGTATAAAAATTATACTACTGCCGCCCAACAAAAAAGAGAAAGCATATCCTACATACCTAACTCCTCCAGGTTCAGGGTTTTCTCCTCATACGGCTCGAGAGGAGGATTCCAGATTTTCGATCCTAGGGTGAAAAGGAAGGGAACAGATACCCAATATGATTCTTAGGAGGAACGTTTGGTAATGGTCCTCTATGCTCTTTTTTATATGTTCTTAGTTCTATTCATCTTCTTTGATTCTTTTAAACAAGAATCCAATAAACTAGAATTGAGTGGAAAAGAAGAGACAAAATTAGTAAATGGGGAGGATCCACTAACCAGAGACTTTCCGGATCCTACTTATGAAGAGTTTGAGGAGTCCTCATCAGAGGACTCTGATGTAAATTTTCATGAGGAAGTCTATGATGAATTTTTAAAAGTCATCTCACTCCTTCCCTATGGCTCAGACTTCATGATAAGTGGAGGAAGAAAACATCTTTCCTAATTTCTTTGTTCAATTCTGAACAAAAAAGAAAAGGAAGAAAAGGATTTATGGGGACTGTACTGCCCCCTATATCTCTTAGTTTATATTGTAGGAATAATCAAACTATTCCTTACAACAGTCTGGCACATTTGCGTCCTCACAAATAATGATCCTTGTAGTCATAATCGTAGAATAGATCCTAATTGAAATGCATACATTTGGTTGATACGCTATTGGCATGGTAAGAAGAGATGTATTTTACAGACTAGAAAGGGGTTATCTAAATCCTAAAGTAAAGGCCCGCGATTGAAAACTGCCCACACCCATGAACTTTCTCCGTTTGATTCGATAAAGTGGAATTAGCCTCCTTCTCGAATGGCTACCCTTGACAAAGGGTAGCGTTGGTATCATAATCGACATGTAGCGGGTATAGTTTAGTGGTAAAAGTGTGATTCGTTCTATTAATAACTGAATTTGAAATGATATACTTAAGGCATCCTTAAGTTTTTTATATTCATATTCCGATGAAAACTTTAGTTCTTATAAAGGGTTTAATCCTTTTCCTCTCAATAGCATATTGAGGAAGAATATACATTCTCGCGATTAGTATCCAAAGACTAATTGAATTTGCATCCAAAATACAAATTCGATTATGAGTATGAAGTCGCGAAGCATAATTTTGCTTTGGATTAAGTATTCCGATTGAATAAATATGAGTAAAGGATCTATGGATGAAGATACAAAAAAGTTTATTTCCAATCGTAACTAAATCTTCTTTTGTTTTGTTTAAAAAGGAAATGGAAGCACAATAGCTAAAAAACGAGGGTTTTGGTTTACTAGAACCATCAGTATATTGTTTCAGCTCGGCGGAAACCCAATTCTTTTCCTCAGGATCTCTTGAATGAAATTAGGGAACGAAGTAAGTGGATTAGATAGATATTTAGGAGAATTTCTATCTCCTACTCTATAGGGATCATCTAGAAAGCAGAGAGCTTTGGTTCCATTCAGACAGAAAAGCTGACATAGATGTTAAGCGGTGAGAATATCCATAAAGGAGCCGAATGAAATCAAAATTTCATGTTCGGTTTTGAATTAGAGACGTTAAAAATAATGAACCAACGTCGACTATAACCCCTAGCCTTCCAAGCTAACGATGCGGGTTCGATTCCCGCTACCCGCTCCATTCTGTATAAAAAGACTATTCTATTTGTTTGTCTAGACATGGTAGAGACTTGTATTCAACCTTTTTTCTTCACCGGTTTTCGGCCCTACAGAGCGGAGTAGAGCAGTTTGGTAGCTCACGAGGCTCATAACCTTGAGGTCACGGGTTCGATTCCCGTCTCCGCACTTAGCAGTCCGTATAAATGGACTATTTATTTGTATGGATATGGTAGAGGGCTACTTTTTTTTATTCAGCAGGCGGAGTAGAAAAGAAAAAAAATGCTAAAAAAGCATAGCCTATCCCCCTTTCAAAACCGTTTGTCTCTTGTTTGTCTCGGTAAATCCCCGTTTTAGGGAACTTTCTTGGAAAGTTGGATTTTCGCCCCGAAGCACTCTTTGAGTCGGGTGCAAAGGAAGGATAAGATAGGAACGGGTACAGTACTAGACTAACAACTACTTAATTTAATATTAATTTCATCGAAGTAGTTAAGTAGTCAACTAGACTTAATTTTTTATCATAGTACCTTACTAAATTAAGCTGGCGAACGACGGGAATCGAACCCGTATCTTCTCCTTGGCAAGGAGACGTTTTACCACTGAACCACGCTCGCTACATTGAACTACGCCCGCTACGCCCTATATTTTATAGGATATATCCACCTGGGTCGACCGTCTATGTCTGGGTCGACCGTTTCATTTTCTATTAGAGTTTTCTTTTTATTAATTGTCTGTCAATCAATATTCTAATGGCAATAGAATTTCATAATAATGAAAGAGAAGAGGTAATAATTAGGAACGAAAATAGCATTTTAATGTGTATAAAAATCCGAATTTTTTCGAAAAAAAGGGCCTTTCTTTTTATTTATTTTGTTTTGTATCGGGCTACTAAATACTAAACAAATTCAAGAAATGAGAGAATTCAAAATAGCTACCAGAAAGACTAATCCAATCCATAATGATGTACCGGAAAATACAACGTTTTTATTATTTGACCAACCATCAGGAGAAGCAAATACAAGGGGTACACTAATTACTAAGACTGAGGAAGTCGCAATTAATGCAAAAACAGCTAATTGAAAAGCAATAGTCATATTTATAATCCTCCAAACTACCTTCAAATAAAGTTGACTACATATTTCTATTTGATCCCTCACTTAATCAAAATTGTACGAAAATACAAGAAGTAGGAGGGGTTTAATCATGAATCCATTGATTCTTCTTTTTATTTTAAATTTTTCCTTACCGCTTTTATTTGGATATGGAGTTGAGGGGAAGGGATTTAGCGTTTATTTCACAAATGGATATACCAGATTCTGTATCCGTGTATACAGTATACAGAGATATATCGAAAGTAGACTTGTATCTGAGATGTTTCTAGGAGTTAGTAGATCATTTCATATAGCTATGTTCTATTTGTAGGAATAAAATAGGGACTGGGCTCTGGAGAGATGGCTGAGTGGTTGATAGCTCCGGTCTTGAAAACCGGTATAGTTCTAGGAACTATCGAGGGTTCGAATCCCTCTCTCTCCTTTTGTTTATTGAATCCATTTGTTTTTTTCTTTGTTCTGTCCCCTTATATCATTCTTTCATAAAAAAGCATGAATGGCTCGGCTAGATAGAATAACCGAGCCAGAACATAAAAAACATAAAAAAGCATGAATGGCTCGGCTAGATGGAATAACCGAGCCAGAACATAAAAAAAGTAGAACCAGTATAAATAAAAAAATCTTAGTTAAGAGGGGTCATGTAAAGAACAGGTTCCAAATCACGATCAATTCCCTTTTCAAAGCCTGCTGCAGCAGCTCGGGCTCTTCCTGCATGCCACAAATGGCCCACAAAAAAGAAGAATCCTAAAACAAAATGGGAGGTCGCTAACCAACTTCTAGGAGAGACATAATTAACTGCATTGATCTCCGTAGCTACGCCACCCACAGAATTTAAAGAGCCTAAAGGAGCATGGGTCATATATTCTGCCGAACGTCGTTCTTGCCAAGGTTGGATGTCTTTTTTCAACCTACTCAAGTCCAAACCGTTCGGGCCCCTTAGAGGTTCTAACCACGGAGCACGAAGGTCCCAAAAACGCATGGTTTCCCCTCCAAAAATAACCTCTCCCGTTGGGGAACGCATTAGATATTTACCTAAACCCGTCGGTCCTTGGGCAGACCCTACATTAGCTCCAAGACGCTGGTCTCTAACTAGAAAAGTAAATGCTTGAGCTTGAGAAGCTTCTGGCCCAGTGGGTCCGTAAAACTCACTTGGATAAGCCGTATTATTGAACCAGACAAAACAACAAGCGATAAAACCAAAAACAGATAAAGCACCTAAACTATAAGACAAGTAAGCTTCGCCAGACCATACAAATGCACGGCGAGCCCATGCAAAGGGTTTGGTTAAGATATGCCAAATTCCGCCAAGTACACAAATGGAACCCAACCATACATGTCCCCCAATTATATCTTCTAAATCATCCACACTAACAATCCATCCTTCTCCCCCAAAAGGGGATTTTAGTAAATAACCAAATATAACACCGGGGCTAAGGGTCAAATTGGTAATTTTTCTTACATCTCCCCCCCCGGGGGCCCAGGTATCATATACGCCGCCAAAATAAAGAGCCTTGAGTACTAGAAGAAAAGCGCCTAGGCCTAACAAAATTAAGTGAATACCCAAAATTGTCGTCATTTTATTTCTATCTTTCCATACATAACCAAAGAATGGAAAAGATTCTTCAAGAGTCTCGGGTCCCAGAAGCGCGTGATAAATGCCACCGAAGCCTAAGACTGCGGATGAAATTAGGTGAAGTACTCCGGATACAAAGTAAGGAAAAGTATCTAGAACTTCTCCCCCCGGCCCTACTCCCCAACCTAGAGTAGCTAAGTGCGGAAGTAAAATCAACCCTTGTTCATACATGGGCTTTTCTGGTACGAAATGGGCCACTTCAAATAGGTTCATTGCTCCGGCCCAGAATACGATTAATCCGGCATGGGCTACATGAGCCCCAAGCAGTTTACCGGACAAATTGATAAGTCTGGCATTCCCAGCCCACCAAGCAAAGCCAGTGGTTTCTTGGTCACGACCAGCTAAAACGGAAGTTCCATTAAAGAGCGTTTCCACGTGGTAGAACCTCCTCAGGGAATATAAGATTTTCATGAGGCTGATCCTGAGCTGCCATCCACGCACGAATACCCTCGTTTAAAAGAATATTTTTGGTGTAGAAAGTCTCAAATTCAGGATCTTCCGCTGCACGGATTTCCTGGGAAACAAAGTCATAAGCACGTAGGTTCAGAGCCAGGCCAACTACGCCAATAGCACTCATCCATAAACCGGTGACGGGTACAAATAGCATAAAGAAATGTAACCAACGTTTATTGGAAAAAGCAACACCAAAGATTTGGGACCAAAAGCGGTTAGCAGTGACCATTGAATAAGTTTCTTCAGCTTGAGTTGGGTTAAAAGCGCGGAAGGTATTTGCACCATCACCATCTTCGAATAGAGTGTTTTCTACGGTAGCCCCATGGATAGCGCATAGCAGAGCTGCGCCTAATACTCCGGCAACTCCCATCATATGAAATGGGTTCAACGTCCAATTATGAAATCCTTGGAAGAAAAGGATGAATCGAAATATAGCTGCTACGCCAAAACTCGGCGCAAAGAACCAACCGGATTGTCCCAGTGGATAAATAAGGAATACGGAAACAAAAACAGCGATTGGACCAGAGAATGAAATTGCATTATAAGGCCGCAATTGAACAGACCGAGCAAGTTCAAATTGACGTAACATGAAACCTATTAGTGCAAAAGCCCCATGGAGAGCGACAAAAGTCCACAGACCACCTAATTGACACCAACGAGTAAAATCCCCCTGTGCTTCCGGGCCCCATAGTAGCAACAAAGAGTGTGCTAAACTATTGGCAGGGGTGGAAACCGCCGCGGTTAAGAAATTGCAACCTTCCAAATAGGAACTAGCCAATCCATGGGTATACCAAGAAGTTACAAAAGTAGTCCCTGTAAACCAACCCCCTAAAGCGAAATAAGCACAAGGAAAGAGCAATAGGCCGGACCATCCTACAAAAACGAAACGGTCCCTTCGTAACCAGTCGTCCATAATATCAAATAGATCATTTTCTTCTTTAGTAACTCTACCAAGGGCTATAGTCATAGTGATCCTCCTATTCAATTACTTCAACCATTTCCGAGCATCTCATATTACTTCCGGGCATACGATAGTTTGATTATCTGTGGACGACTTCTTTCTCGTTCAATGCCCTTTTTTAAAGGTCTCGAAGATAGAAATTTAGCATTTTTATCTATGGGGTCACAACCAAGGTCGTGGTAAATCCACGAATTTCATTCAATTAAATTTTCTTATACTATAGAAATAAACAAGAAATAAAGAAATAAACATTTGAATTCAGCATTATTCCATGATTCCTATTTCAATTCAAAGCCTATCTTTTAAGAGATAAGAGAAAAATAACCCCTCTTTTCTCATTTGCTCTCTATTGCATGGGTGAAAGAACAAAAATAGGATTTTGAAAAAAAAAGAACGATATTGAAAAGAAAAATGGACTTTTGAAACTCTTTTTATGTGTAACGGAAAAGAGTTGCGATTTCTTCTTATTCTTATAGAACGTCTAGTAACAAGAATATGAAATCGTAAATAGCGAAAAATTCTTGCCTTGGGCGATCTAAGTCTAAGGAAATACAAAAAATCCGCTTATACACCAATTTCATCCACATTGAATTTATATATCAGAATAGCGGATTTATATATCAGAATAGCGGATAGAGACATCATTCAAGGAGTCAGGTCTACTTACTTTATCTTTCTTTTCAATTTTATTATGGGTTTGATAAGAACCTTTTTTGTGGATCAATAATAAAAAAAAAAGAGTTTTTTAACCTGCTTGTTTTATTCTAACAAATCCTATATGGAACTACCCGCTGAAAAGAAAATATCTGATTGTCTCTCAGCCTATATCGAATTTTTGAAAGAAAAAACAAGAATTTTCTTCTTTTTTTTATTAATATTAAAAAAAAAGAATATAATTAAAATGGAATTGGCAATATAATTTTGACACACTATCCTTTTTTTTTGCCTCTGTCATATCACGAAAACCTTTCGATTTGGAATGGGGAGAGATGGCTGAGTGGACTAAAGCGGCGGATTGCTAATCCGTTGTACAATTTTTTTGTACCGAGGGTTCGAATCCCTCTCTTTCCGCCCCCTCGGATCATTTGGGACTTTCAAATTGTAAGGAATTCTGACCCCCGGATTTTCTCATAGATAAATGTACGAAATAAATCCAATTTGTAAGAAAAAATTCCCAAGAATTTTGGATTTTTACTCCTCACGCCCAGGATTACGTCCTGGGTCATTAGATAAGAATCCAAAGATAAAGAGGGAAACAAAGAATATCACTACTGTATAAACAAAAAGTTTGAGAGTAAGCATTACAAAATCTCCAAGATTTTTTTTTTGTTAAGGAATAGATTACCCATTTTTTCTTACCACACAGATCCACTAGGGTGGGTTTTGTTTATTTTGACACCTAAAAATGCAAAAATCAATTCTAAAAAAAATTGCAAGAATTGCTTTCTAATAAGCACTCTTATCAATATCAAAAATTTGTTTAGGTGTTGTGTGGGTACCTAAAGGTACCTGCTCAACGTAGGAGCAGGGGATAGAAAGGCTGATCCAAATTTATTGCTCCAACTATACATTCAATGGAGAAGAATTTGAATTTTAGAATCGAAAGTTCATAATATAAGACTTCTCAGTTCTTATCCATTTTTTTTTTGAATGAATACATCATTCAATTTGGCAGACAGAATAGAATAGTAAAGATTTCATCGAAAACTTACAGCTGCTTGCCAAACAAACGCTAATAGAAAAAAGAGTACAGGTATGACAGGCATAACATCCACGATTGGGTTGAAAATGGCATAAGCTTCGGGTAATTTGGCGAAGAAAAAGCTAGTCGGACAAAGAACAGAATTAAAACAGATACAGGTTAAACTAAGTATATTAGGCATAACAAGCATTTCGTTCTTGTAGAGTAGATAATTGAATTTTGATTGAGTTATTTTTCTAAGGGAAAAAGCAAAAGAAAAGGTGGATTCAAAATCCTTTTTTCTTCGGATTTTCCAAAACACAAAATACCTCCTTGTATTCGCATTCTCAAATGAGAATGGAAGAAATTCGACTTTCATATAATATCTTAATAGAATTCCATGTAATGATCAATGCATTTTTTGGATTCTATATTATCTGCATGTCTAGAATCCTAGCAAGAAAATATGCCTCATTTTTTAAGTAATTGAAGTGGGATTGACGAATATTATATAAAAATAATAGTGTTTATTAGTGTCGCATAAAACGAAATGAAATGGGGCGTGGCCAAGTGGTAAGGCAGCGGGTTTTGGTCCCGTTACTCGGAGGTTCGAATCCTTCCGTCCCAGATTTTTTCTGATGAAGCGAAAGATAGAATCGTATTGTGCCCCGCACGACACAAAAGTTTATTAAGGAGAATAATTATCTGTTATGAACTCGTGGATTAGATGCATTTCTAAGCATTCATTTTCTTTCTCAGAAAACAAAAAAGAAAGTGTCAAGTCCAGTCAAATTTAATATCTTTATTTTATTTTCCTGAAAAATTTTTGTCTATCAGGCACATTCAGGATATGCCCCTACTACTCATTACTCACTACTACTCATTACTCACTACTACTCATTACTCATATGTGTTTAGAATATGTGTTTAGAAAATAGATTAATAAAAAGGAGTCTAGATTAATTCAGTACAGGTATTGATTTGATTGCTCTAATAGGAAAAATACTAAAAAAAATCTTTCTTTTGTTATTCGAGTCGAAGAAGTATGAGAATTTTATAACTACCCAACCCAAAAACTACCAATCTTTTCATTGGCATAGCTTATTTGGTTAATAGTTAATTGTTTTTGTTACAGAAAAATATATTAATGAATTTCATTAATTCAACTTTTTTGGAGGTTGATAGTTTATTTGTTGGGGAAGAGTCGATCCTTCTCATTTCAGGATTGATCATCTTGAGTTCTCTGTTGAGAATGGAAATTCAATAAGAAATAAATCTTAAGCAAACTATTTTATTCCTCTTTTTCGAACTATGTTTCATTCATATGATAGAATATGGGTTTAAATAAATTGGATCTTTGCAGAGTGTTCCTCAAAAAATAATTATTTCTTTTATCCATATTTCTCCATAGATAGCAAGTTTGAATTAGTATACAAAAGCAATGACTATTCATGATTCCATCCATATTGGATCAATTCTCGATACCATTTTGCAATGAAATTAGAGGAATGTTATGGTAAAACTTCGTTTAAAACGATGTGGTAGAAAGCAACGTGCGACTTGAAGGACATGATCGATTGTGGATTTTGCTATCCATCATTTTCCATAGTAATGAAAATGCTCTTGGCTCGACATAGTTTGTTCTATTCGTCCCGAACCGAATTTGCGCTGGGTTGTTTGTAATGTAAGTAAATAGTACACGATGGAGCTCGAGAGGACAGAATTTCTTTTTTATCAAGGGAAAAAATCTAGGGTTAGTGAAAACTAATAAATTTGGTCAACTTTGTAAGTCTATCCTTAATATAGAAATCAAAAGGTTAAAATAAGAAAAAAGTCAAATTTTGGAAGATTGGAAAAAGTTTTTCGTTTCGATTAAAACTATCTGAATCATATTTGATTTCTATAGAAGAGTGAAATGCTTTATCGAAGGAAATAAGAAAAAAGAAAGGGTATGTTGCTACTCTTTTGAAAGAAAAAAGAATAGGAGTTCCCTAAGTAATGTCTAAACCCAAGGATTTCGCAAATCAAAGATAAAGGATTCCGGAACAAGTAAATACGATTTTCAACCGTCTCAACAATAGAATTAGATCGGAATAAGGAATAAAAGTTAATTTGTTCGAGATGAGATAAAGAAAAGAGTTTAGAGACGACTCAAAAAATTTCGAAGGGTTTTTCTTTTGAAATCCGCCAGTAAAAATTAGCCAACTTGAGTCATGAGTATAAATGAAATTTTTTTTCTTTTCTTTAAGGAAATTTATGCAAGTCATAATCCAATTCGTATCTACTTGTATTATAGACAGAAATTAGAATCATTTTCTCGAGCCGTATGAGGAGAAAACCTCCTATACGTTTCTAGGGGGGGGGTTGTTTATCTACATCTATCCCAATAAGCTATCTATCGAATCGTTGCAATTGATGTTCGATCTCGAAGAGAAGGAAGAGATCTTCGAAAAGTAGGTTTTTATGATCCGATAAAGAATCAAACTTGTTTAAATGTTCCAGCTATTCTATATTTCCTTGAAAAGGGGGCTCAACCTACAAGAACTGTTTATGATATTTTAAGAAAGGCGGAATTCTTTAAAGATAAAGAAAGAACTTTGAGTTAATTGAAGAACTAAATGAATAAAAATAAAAAAGTAGGAGAGGGTCGCTAGTACCCCTTAATTATTTAGACACAATTTGCCTCTTTCTTAGTCCTATTTTTTTTGCTGCATTTATGTCGTGCCAATCCAACAAAAGTCCTTATTTTATTTCCTTTTTGTATCTAATTGCATTGTATTTCCATTGACAAAAGTCTATTGAACAAATAGAATTTGTAGATAGATGGGTCTCTTTATCGTCACTCCATATTAGGTATTTCTGTCTACACTTCGCTCAAATGATAGGGTTGCCCCTCTTGCATATACTGTCATACAAGCATACAAGATTTTTTGATTTAAAGAAATCAAAATTGCCAAAAAAATGACAATTTTTCCATTGTAATTGGCCCCCCCTTTTTTACCCTTAGTGAAATTTAACCTCATCTGTTCATTTTGGTATTTGAGTGTTTTTAATGGTTGATAACTCTTTCTTTTGATGTCTTGCTAATTCAATGTTTTAATAGGAGTGTCCGGTGTAATTCCATCGATTTTTGGATTTCGATTGTATCTAAGAGATCCTATTTTATCCGGGTTGCTAACTCAATGGTAGAGTACTCGGCTTTTAAGTGCGACTATGATCTTTTACGCATTTGGATGAAGCAACAAATTCGTCCAGACTCTTGGTAGAGTCTAGAAGACCACGACTGATCCTCAAAGGTAATGAATGGAAAAAATAGCATGTCGTAATAAAATTAATTTCTTTTTTTTTTTTTTAATAAAAAAATTCCGATTTTCTGGGTCTAGTGAATAAATGGATAGAGACTGGCTCTAATTCTGGTAAAATAAAAAGCAACGAGCTTAACTTCTTAATTTTAATTGGAAGGATTCCCCAATCTAATTAGACGTTAAAAATGGATTAGTGCCTGATGCGGGAAAAGGTTAGGTTTTGCTATGAGTGCACCCTTTACTTTTTTTTAGAAATCCTAATTATTTTTGATTATGGATTAAAAAGGGATGTTATGAATTGAATGTGTAAAAGAAACAGTATATTGATAAAGAGACTGTATTCCAAAGTCAAAAGAGCGATTGGCCAGCAAAAATAAAGGATTAGTTCTTGTTTGTTTTGTAATTAGAACAAACCTAAACTAATTAGATAGAAAAGGAGCGGAAAAAGATCTATGGATTAGACTCCCTTTCTTTACCGGGTTTGTATTATGCAACACCTTGTTTTGACCATATTGCACTATGTATCATCATTTGATAAACCGAGAAATGCTTTTTTTTCTCTGATTCAAGTAGAAATACAAATGGAAAAATTCGAAGGGTATTCAGAAAAACAGAAATCTCGTCAACAATACTTCGTTTATCCACTTCTCTTTCAGGAATATATTTATGCATTTGCCCATGATTATAGATTAAAAGATTCCGAACCTGTGGAAATTTTTGGTTGTAATAACAAGAAATTTAGTTCACTACTTGTGAAACGTTTAATTATTCGAATGTATCAGCAGAATTTTTGGATTAATTCGGTTAATCATCCTAACCAGGATCGATTGTTGGATCACAGCAATTATTTTTATTCTGAGTTTTATTCTCAGATTCTATCTGAGGGGTTTGCGATCGTTGTAGAAATCCCACTCTCGCTAAGGCGACTATCTTGTCCGGAAGATAAAGAAATACCAACGTTTCAAAATTTACAATCTATTCATTCAATATTTCCCTTTTTAGAAGACAAATTTTTGCATTTACATTATCTATCACATATAGAAATACCCTATCCTATCCATTTAGAAATCCTGGTTCAACTCCTTGAATACCGGATTCCAGATGTTCCGTCTTTGCATTTATTGCGATTCTTTCTCAACTATTATTCGAATTGGAATAGTCTTATTACTTCCATGAAATCAATTTTTCTTTTGAAAAAAGAAAATAAAAGACTATTTCGATTCCTATATAACTCTTATGTATCAGAATTTGAATTTTTCTTGTTGTTTCTTCGTAAACAATCTTCTT